TCAATCTTTCTTTGTTAAAAAAAAATGTATGGATCAAGAAAGTAGATATTGATACTTTTTCTAATTATAAGTTTGGGGGGGATAATTTTTTTTTTGGGGTGTTTAAAAAATTTTTTTTTCTATAGTTAATAAGTACTTATTATAATATATATATATGTATATGTTAATAAATATTATTAATCTAAAGAAAGGGTCAAATTAATAAGATCTTATATATATGCAGAACCTATATCAACCTAGTATGCTTATAGGAAATTAGAGAGAAATAGGATATGACATAGATTTATGTTTTTATATTCTTTAATCTTAGGTATATGTATTGTTTAAACATTTATATATATATAAATACTTATTATTATATAATGAATAATAAGAATCGGATATTAAATTAACATATATATATCACTAAATTTCTTATATTATTAATATGTATACTATAAAAACATATTTTATATTAAGTAAGTATTTATTATTTAATTTATAGTATTATATTATTATAAGTACTTATTATAGCAAACCCTAAATGTATGTATTTAGGAAATTAATATATGTAAAAAAAAAAAATTTAAGTAATAGTACTGCGAAAATATGAATTGTATTTAATTAGATATTTAATTATTAATAATTGATAAAATTGAATGTACGTTCCAGTAAAAATAATTTTATAAGAGAAATTAAATTGTTAGAAGCAACGGGGAGGTTGTTTGTAACCTTTTTAATGATTTTTGCCACGATGAGATAATACCAATTTTATTATCATTAAATAGGAAGAAGGGTAAAAGGTATATTAGGGTTTCNTAAAAGGTATATTAGGGTTTCTTTTTTTAGCGATGAGAGGAGACCAAAATTTTTATTAAGAGAATATAAAAGTTTTATTCTTGCTAAAATATTTATTTTTTGGATATTTTTACATGTAAATTCTTGTGTGGATAAATTATTTCTTAATGATTAATTAGTTTAATCGCAGTATGTGATATTAATGATCAAAGGAATTTGGAATTAGTAATTTGAAGTGTGATTGGTTAAAGTCGTGCCAGCTACCGCGGTTATACGAAAGATAGAAATAAATGTTATTGGTTGGGAGTTAATTTATTAATTATTAAGATGTTTTGAAATTTTAGAAGGTAGAATTACTAAATTTTGTGACATTTTAAATTTAAAAAATGAAACTTTGAAAATTAAAGTAGAGACTAGGATTAGATACCCTATTATTTTAATTGTAAAAATTTAAGGCTTGAGTAGTATTAGTTAAGAACTTGAAACTCAAAGAATTTGGCGGTGTTTTAGTCTTTTCAGAGGAATCTGTTCTGTAATTGATAATACACATTATATTTTACTTGATTTTGTAGAATCAGCTTGTATACCGCCGTTATAAGATTATCTTTTTAGAGATAAAATTTTCTGGAAATTATTGTTGAATTATATTTCAGGTCAAGGTGCAGCTAATAATTAAGAGTGAAATGGATTACAATAAATATATTTAAACGGAATTTTTATTGAAAAATAAGAAGGAAGGTGGATTTGAAAGTAATTTTGTTATATTATGATAAAGTGATTTAAGCTCTAAAACATGTACACATCGCCCGTCGCTCTCATTAGTAAAGTGAGATAAGTCGTAACATAGTAGTTGTACTGGAAAGTGTAGCTAGGAAGTCAAAATAAAGCTTAATAGTAAGTTTTTCACTTACACTGAAAAGATTCTGTGCAATTCAGATTATTTTGAAAGATGATATTAAAATTTATATTTATGTAGATTTAATTAATATAAGTAATTTTATTAAAATTTTGTAGTATAGTTTATAGAATAAAGTAGATAGTTGATAAATTAATAGTACTGTAAAGGAAATATGAAATATTTTGAAATATTTATTGAATATAAAAAAGAATAGAATTTTGTACCTTGTGTATCAGGGTTTATTAATATAGAGAAATTTAATTTAGGTATCCCGAATTGGAATGAGTGAAAGTAAAAAGTTTAGTTAATGTGGCATAATTATTAATAATTTTATTTTTGTAATGAAATGTTATTCGTCTTCTAATATATCTGGTTTTTTAAGAGATAAATTTAATTTACTTATTAAAAGTATTTTTATATTTTTGAATGATTTATTTTTAGTAAGATATATATAAGGGGATAAGCTCTTATATAATGATTATAATAATTTATAATATTTAAATAAGTAGGCTTTAAATTAGCTTTCGATTGAAAAATGTTATAATTTTTTTAATTTATAATGTAATTTGTAATAATTATTTAATTGGTATATTAAAATATTAAGATTAATTAGATAACTTAAGTAATAATGATAAAATAAGTATATAATATTTGTAATAATATTAATTATTGGTAAATTTATAAAAAGGAACTAGGCAAATATTTTTCTCGTCTGTTTATCAAAAACATTTCTTTTGGTGTTAATCTAAGGTAAGGCCTGCCCACTGAAAAGTAAGTTGAAGGGCCGCGGTATTATGACCGTGCAAAGGTAGCATAATCATTAGTCTTTTAATTGAGGGCTGGAATGAATGGTTTGACGAAGTAAAAACTGTCTTATTATAATAATTAGAAGTTAACTTTTAAGTGAAAAGGCTTAAATGCGTATAGAGGACGAGAAGACCCTATAGAGTTTTATATATTTATGTAATTATTAATTAAGTTGATTATAAATAATTATTTAATATATATATTTTGTTGGGGTGACATAAAGATATAATGAACTCTTTATTTTATTAACATTGATTTATGGATAATTGATCCATTTTTAATGATCAAAAGGTTAAGTTACCTTAGGGATAACAGCGTAATTTTCTTTAAGAGTTCGTATCAACAAGGAAGATTGCGACCTCGATGTTGGATTAAGAATATAATTAGATGCAGCAGTTTAATTTATAGGTCTGTTCGACCTTTGAATTCTTACATGATCTGAGTTCAGACCGGTGTAAGCCAGGTCGGCTTCTATCCTTATAATATTAATATAATTTAGTACGAAAGGACCAATTATTTTAAATAATTTATTTTTAATGATGAATTTTAACTATTTTGGCAGAAAAGTGCCTTGGATTTAGAATCTAAATATGTAATTTATTACAAATAGTATTGATTTGGTATGAAATTATATTAATAGTTGTTAGAAGATTATTATTAATTATTTGTGTATTAGTAGGTATAGCATTTTTAACTTTATTAGAACGTAAGGTTTTAGGTTATATTCAAATTCGTAAAGGTCCTAATAAGGTTGGATTTGTAGGTTTACCTCAGCCTTTAGCTGATGCTATAAAATTATTTTTAAAGGAAGGAGTAAATCCGTCATTATCTAATTATTTATTATATTATTTGTGTCCTGTATTTAGTTTATTTTTAGCTTTGTTGGTTTGAATAATTTACCCTTATATAAGATTGTTACTTGCTTTTAATATAGGATTATTATTTTTCTTGTGTTGTACAAGTTTGGGTGTTTATACTGTTATAATTGCTGGGTGGTCTTCCAATTCTAATTATGCATTATTAGGGGGATTACGTGCAGTAGCTCAAACAATTTCTTATGAAGTGAGATTAGCATTAATCTTATTATCATTTGTGGTTTTAGTTGATAGATATTGTTTAATAGATTTTATTAAAATACAAAATTATACATGGTTTATTGTTATTAGTTTACCTTTAATATTAACTTGATTTTCTTCTTGTTTAGCGGAGACAAATCGTACTCCTTTTGATTTTGCGGAAGGGGAGTCAGAATTAGTTTCAGGATTTAATGTTGAATATAGAAGTGGAGGGTTTGCTTTAATTTTTATAGCAGAATATACTAGTATTATGTTTATAAGAATATTATTTTGTGTAATATTTTTGGGGGCTAATGTTTTTTCTTTTATTTTTTTTATCAAATTATCTTCATTAGCATTTATTTTTGTGTGAGTGCGAGGGACTTTACCACGATTTCGGTATGATAAGTTAATATATTTAGCTTGAAAAAGATATTTACCTTTGGCTTTAAATTTTTTAATTTTTTTCTTAAGAGTAAAAATTTTATTAATATCTGTAATTAATTAGTGTATTAAATTTAGTAAAGTTAATAGAAGAATTTAACTTCTATCTTATGTTTTCAAAACATATTGCTTCATAGCTTATTAACTATGATTTAATTAATATATCTCATAATCTTAAAATGATTGGATTTAAAAGATAATAAAGGAAGTATAGAACAGTTAAGATTTGACCAGTTAAAATATAAGGGTCTTCAACTGGTCGAGCTCCAATTCATGTTAATAAAATAACAATTCTTACTATTGATCAAAATATAATTTGGTTAAATGGATAAAATTGAATTCCTCGAAATTTATTTTTATTATAGAAAGGTAAAATTATTAAAATGGCAATGGATAGAACTAAAGCAATTACTCCTCCTAATTTATTGGGGATAGATCGTAAAATAGCATAAGCGAATAGAAAATATCATTCTGGTTGAATATGTACGGGAGTTACTAAAGGATTAGCTGGTGTAAAATTATCAGGGTCTCCTAATATATATGGTTCTATTAAAGTTAAAAAGGTTAATACTATAATTATAATAATAAAACCAAAAATATCTTTAAAGGAGAAGTAAGGATGAAAAGGAATTTTATCAATATCTCTATTTAATCCTAAAGGATTATTTGAACCGGTTTGGTGAAGGAATAATAAGTGGATTATTACTATTGCAGCTACAATAAAAGGTAAAACGAAATGGAAGGTAAAAAATCGTGTAAGTGTAGCATTATCAACAGCAAATCCACCTCATACTCATTGAACAAGATCTATTCCAAGATAAGGAATAGCTGATAATAAGTTTGTAATAACTGTGGCTCCTCAAAAAGATATTTGTCCTCAAGGTAAAACGTAACCTATAAAGGCTGTTCCTATTACGAGAAATAAAATTACTACTCCAGTTATTCAAGTAAGAAAAAAATTATAAGAACCGTAATATATACCTCGTCCAACATGTAAATATAAACAAATAAAAAAGAAGGAAGCACCATTAGCATGTATGGTTCGTAATAATCACCCATAATTTACGTCTCGACAAATGTGGGCTACTCTAGAGAATGCTAAATCAATATGAGCAGTATAATGTATTGCTAGAAATAATCCTGTAGCAATTTGAATTATTAAACATAAACCTAATAAAGATCCAAAATTTCATCAAGCAGAAATATTGGAGGGAGCTGGTAGATCAACTAATGCATTATTTGCAATTTTAAATAAGGGGTGGGATAATCGTAAGGGTTTTGTCATTAATGTTGTTGTCGGAGGGGGCCAAGGAAAATATTTGTAATTTTCACTACAACAATTAAAGTTAAAAATAAATAACAAACTAATATTAATGTTAAAATTTTAGTAGGTGTATTATATAATTTTGTTAGTAAGAAGGTAGATTCATTATGATAATTATTATTAAAAGATATAAGTTGAAGATCTAAATTATTTCTAGAAGAATATAAAAAAGTATTATCAATTAGGAGATTGAAAATAAGTAATAAAGTAATAAAAATAATTAAAGGTAAGATAATGTATTTTATTTTTGGTTTGAAGATTTCATTAGCTGCAAGGCTAGTAATATAAATAAATAAAACTAGTATTCCACCTAAAAATACTAAAAATAAAGTATATGAAAATCAGAAAGATGGAAGTATTGTTCTTGGAATTAAAGCAATAATCAATGTTTGTAATAAAATAATTAATGTTATTGCTAAAGGGTGTTCAATAAAATAGAAAGGAAATACTAATAGTGAACTCAGAACTAAAGATAATTGGATGCAGGAGGTAGTTTATTTAAAATATTAATTTTGGGGATTAATGATAAAATTTATTTTTCCTTCTGAGTTTTAAAAGAGATTTCTTATCACTGATTTACAAGACCAGTATTTTATTTTAAACTATTAAAACATTTAATGGTAATAATTTTTAATATAATGATAATATTTTTTATTATAATAGGAGGAGTATGAGTATTTTGTTCGAAGCGGAAGCATTTATTGGCAACTTTATTAAGATTAGAATTTATTGTGTTAAGATTGTTTGCAATATTATTATTTTTGTTAAATTGTATGTCATGTGAATTATATTTTAGAATAGTTTTTTTGACTTATGCTGTTTGTGAAGGTGCGTTGGGTTTATCTATTTTAGTATCAATAATTCGAACTCATGGTAATGATTTTTTTCAAACTTTTAGAGTATTGCAATGTTAAAATATTTATTTATATTAGGGTTTTTAATCCCTTTATGTTTTAAAAGAGGCTTATGATGAGTGGTTCATAGTATATTTTATTTTATATCTTATTTATTTATATATAGTTTTGTTTTATCTTCATATTCTTGTAATTTGAGTTATATTTTTGGTTGTGATATCTTATCCTTTGGTTTAATTTTATTAAGTATTTGAATTTGTGGATTAATAATTACAGCAAGAGGTTCAATTTATCAACATGGGTTTTATAGAAGCTTATTTTTATTTATAGTAGTGATATTAATAATTATATTATATTGTACATTTAGTAGTTTAAGATTATTTTCTTTTTACTTATTTTTTGAAGGGAGATTAATTCCTACTTTATTATTAATTATAGGTTGAGGTTATCAACCTGAGCGATTACAGGCGGGTATTTATTTATTATTTTATACTCTTTTAGCATCATTACCTTTATTAGTAGGGTTATTTAATTTATATAACAATTATGGTTCTTTATATATTAATATATTGTTTAATATTGATTTATTAAATATTATATTTTATATTTGTTTAATTTTGGCTTTTTTAGTAAAAATACCTATATTTTTAGTGCATTTATGGTTACCAAAAGCACATGTTGAGGCTCCGGTGTCTGGATCAATAATCTTAGCAGGTGTTTTATTAAAAATAGGGGGATATGGAATATTGCGGGTTTTTGGATTAGTAAAAACTTTAGGATTACAGCTTAATTTTGTGTGAATTGGGATTAGATTGGTTGGTGGGTTTTTGGTTAGTTTAATTTGTTTACGACAAATGGATTTAAAATCATTAATTGCTTATTCTTCTGTTGTTCATATAGGATTAGTATTAGGGGGAATTATAACTTTAACTTTGTGAGGATTTGAAAGTACTTATACATTAATATTGGCACATGGATTATGTTCATCAGGTTTATTTTGTTTAGCAAATATTTCTTATGAACGGTTGGGGAGACGAAGTTTATTAATTAATAGGGGATTAATAAACTTTATACCATCAATAACATTATGGTGATTTTTATTAAGTTCTTCAAATATAGCAGCCCCTCCTTCTTTAAATTTAATAGGAGAGATTGGATTATTGAATTGTTTGGTTGGTTGATCATGATGAAGAATGATTGGATTGATATTAATATCATTTTTTGGTGCTGCTTATTCTTTATATATGTATTCTTATAGTCAACATGGGATAGTTTATTCAGGAGTTTATTCATGTTCTTCAGGATATACTCGGGAATATTTATTATTATTATTACATTGATTACCTTTAAATATTTTAGTATTAAAGGGAGATATTTGTATATTATGATTATATTTGAGTAGTTTATAAAAAATGTTGATTTGTGGTGTCAATGAAGTAGATTATACCTCAGATCATTTTATGATCATTATCATTATGTTTATTAAGTTTTTCTTTATTAATATTAACGAGTTTAAGATCTTTATTATTTGGTATTTATTTTATTATAAGGGATTTAGTAATTTTTATTGAATGAGAAATTTTACATATTAATTCTTCAAGTGTTGTAATAACTTTTTTATTTGATTGAATATCATTAATGTTTATGGCCTTTGTTATATATATTTCAGCATTAGTAATTTATTATAGTGCAGAATATATGCACGGGGATTTTAATATTAATCGATTTATTATTTTAGTGTTGATATTTGTTTTGTCAATAATGTTTTTAATTATTAGTCCTAATTTAATTAGAATTTTATTAGGATGGGATGGTTTAGGATTGGTATCATATTGTTTAGTAATTTATTATCAGAATGTAAAATCATATAATGCTGGGATATTAACAGCTTTATCTAATCGAATTGGAGATGTAATATTATTAATAGCTATTGCTTGAATATTAAATTTTGGTAGTTGAAATTATATTTATTATCTAGAGTGTATAAAGTCTGAGAAGGAGATGCTAATTATTAGTATTTTAGTAGTATTAGCTGCTATAACAAAAAGTGCACAAATTCCTTTTTCTTCATGATTACCTGCTGCTATAGCTGCTCCAACTCCTGTATCAGCTTTAGTTCATTCTTCTACTTTAGTTACGGCAGGGGTTTATTTATTAATTCGTTTTAATAATTTAATTATTAATAGAGGAATAGATAAATTTTTATTATTAATTGGAGGATTAACTATATTTATAGCTGGATTAGGTGCTAATTTTGAATTTGATTTGAAGAAAATTATTGCTTTATCTACATTAAGACAATTAGGATTAATAATAAGAATTTTAGCAATAGGATTTGCTAGGCTTGCTTTTTTCCATTTATTAACTCATGCTTTATTTAAAGCTTTATTATTTATGTGTGCGGGAGCTGTAATTCATAATATGAAGAATTCTCAAGATATTCGATTTATAGGAAATTTATGTACGGAATTACCTTTAACAACTATTTGTTTTAATGTATCAAATCTTGCTTTATGTGGTATACCTTTTTTAGCGGGGTTTTATTCAAAGGATTTAATTTTAGAAGTGGTTTCATTATCTTATTTAAATATATTTAGATTTTTTTTATATTTTTTTTCAACAGGTTTAACTGTATGTTATTCTTTACGGTTGAGTTATTATTCAATAACTGGTGAATTTAATTTTATATCTTTTCATCCTTTGAGAGATGAAGGATGAGTAATATTAACTGGTATATTAGGTTTATTAATTATAGCAGTTATTGGAGGTGCTTTATTAAGATGAATTATTTTTCCTTCACCTGTAATGGTATGTTTACCAGGAGAACTAAAGATATTAGCATTAATTGTTAGAGTAGTAGGGGGTTTAATTGGATATGAATTGTCTAAATTTTATATTTCTTATAATCTTCTTAGTTTTAAAACTTATTTAGTAACTGTATTTTTGGGTTCAATATGATTTATACCCTTCCTTAGAACATATAGTGTAAATAAACTGCCTTTATGATTAGGGTATCATATATTAAAAACATTTGATCAAGGTTGAAGAGAAGAATTTGGAGGGCAAATAATTTATAATCAGGTTGTAGATTATTCTCAATCAGTTCAGTGATGACAAAATAATAATTTGAAAATATATTTATTAAGATTTATTTTATGGGTTGTTGTTTTAGTATTATTAATAATATATTTAAGTAGCTTATAATTAGAGCTGGATATTGAAGATGTCAAGGAGGTGAATCACCCTTAAATAATATTTATAAATATTATATATTATTTATACAATGAAAATGTATAGTTTTATAATTAAACTATATAAATAGAAATGTTAATGGAATTAAACCATTAAAATGTAAAGTTAGCAGCTTTCATTTGATTTCACATTTCTTAATTGGAAATAAATTTCATTAATATTATTAACAGTAATATACCTCTTTTTGGTTTCAATTAATTATATGAAAATAAGGATGAATGATCATCTAGTTTTCAGGTCGAAACTGAATGCAAAAAATCGCTTCTTATTTAAGATTAACTAAAAGGAATTTTAGTACTTTTTGAATGCAAATCAAATGTTATAATTAACTATAATCCTTGAATTATGATGCTCATTCAAGGGCTCCTTGATTTCATTCATGGAATAAGCCAATAAGTAAAATTAATAAAAAGAAAATTGTAATTAAGGATCATGAGAAAATATTAGATCATTGATTAATAACGATGATAGGAAGTAAAAGAGCAATTTCAACATCAAAAATTAAAAAAATAACAGCAATTAAAAAAAATCGGAGGGAAAATGGTAATCGTGCAGGACTTTTGGGATCAAAACCGCATTCAAAAGGTGATGTCTTTTCTCGGTTGTGAATAGATTTTTTTGATAAAAAGGTAGCTAATAATATAATAATAGAACATAAAATAATAGTAATGGAAGATAGAATAAATATTAATCAAATTATTTATTTTGATAAGACCAAGCTTTTTGATTGGAAGTCAAATGTACTAATTATACTAAATAAATATTATCTACCTCATCAGTAAATTGAAATATATAAGAATAATCATACAACATCTACGAAGTGTCAATATCATGCGGCAGCTTCAAAACCGAAATGGTGATTAGGGGAGAAATGATTTATAATATGTCGTATAAGGCAGACTGATAAGAAAGTTGTTCCAATAATGACATGAAGACCATGAAAGCCTGTTGCTATAAAAAATGTGGATCCATATACAGCATCTGCAATTGTAAAAGAGGCTTCAATATATTCATAGGCTTGTAAAATTGAGAAATAAATACCTAATAAGATTGTAAAGAATAAGCTTTGTGTAGCTTGACTATAGTTACCTTCTATTAAACTATGATGAGCTCATGTAACTGTAACTCCTGAAGCTAAAAGAATAGCAGTATTTAATAGTGGAATTTGTAAAGGATTAAAAGGATAAACTCCTTGAGGTGGTCATATTGATCCCAATTCAATAGTTGGAGATAAACTACTATGAAAAAATGCTCAAAAAAAAGAAATAAAGAAGAAAACCTCTGAAATAATAAAAAGGATTATTCCTCATCGTAAACCATAATTAACTGGAAGAGTGTGTAATCCTTGATAAGTTCCTTCTCGGGTAATATCACGTCATCATTGAATTATTGTAAGACCAGTAATTATAAATCCTAGGAAGAGTAAAGAGGAATTAAAGTAATGGAATCATTTTACTAAACCTGCAGCAGTTACTAGGGCTCCAATAGCTCCTGTTAATGGTCAAGGGCTAGGGTTAACTAAGTGATAAGGATGATTTGCATGTGTTGACATTAAATTTCTCTAGCATATAAAGTGGATAAAACAGCAAAAACATAAGCTTGGATTATAGCAACAGCTGCTTCTAATGTCAATAAAGCAATTTGTCCTATGATAAGTAAACTTGTAATTCTTAATGATAATGAGGGTCCTGTATTACCTAATAAAGTTAATAATAGATGACCCGCAATTATATTTGCTGCTAATCGAACAGCTAAAGTACCTGGCCGAATTATATTTCTAATAGTTTCAATACATACTATAAAAGGTATTAGTGCGGGAGGTGTTCCTTGAGGAACTAAATGAGCAAATATATGTTGAGTATGATTTATTCATCCATATATTATAAAACTTAATCACAAAGGTAAAGCGAGAGTTAATGTTATTGTTAAGTGACTAGAACTAGTAAATACATAAGGGAATAAACCTAGGAAATTATTAAATAAAATAAGTGAGAATAATGAGACAAAAATTAATGTAGCCCCTAAATTTTTATTAGAACCAAGTAATAATTTAAATTCTTTATGAAGAGTAATTAAGATATTATATCAGATAATATTGAATCGTGAAGGTAACAATCAAAAGATTATAGGAATTATTAAGATTCCTAAAAATGTTCTTAATCAGTTTAATGGAATATTTAAAATATTTGTAGAAGGGTCAAATACTGAGAATAATCTTATTATCATAATCAAGGAAGGGATTTAAATTGCAAAGATGAGGATGAAGAATCTTGAGATGAACTAGGTGAATTAATAATTATGAAATAATTTAAAATAGTAAATATAATTAATGTGATTGAAAAAATAGTAAATAATAGTAGTCATCATAAAGGGCTTATTTGTGGAATAGAGAAATATTAATTTATTTAATAATTTTAATATGACATATTAATGTTATATTTTAACTAATTTCTCCATCAGAAGTAGTTGTTATTTACTATAAAATGGTTTAAGAGACCAATACTTACTTTCAGCCATCTGATGAATTATTTAAGTTTGAAGTGATTCATTTAATAAAAGTTTTTGTGTTCACTCTTTCAATAACAATAGGTATAAATCTGTGGTTAGCACCACAGATTTCTGAACATTGACCATAAAATAATCCAGGGCGATTAATAAAAAATCTTGTTTGATTTAATCGTCCTGGAGTAGCATCAACCTTTACTCCTAAAGCAGGGACTGTTCATGAATGTAGAACATCTGCAGCTGTAACTAGTATACGAATTTGTGTAAGTATAGGAAGAACTGTACGATTATCTACATCTAATAAACGGAATCCACCAAGGTCTCTTTCATTATAAGGAATTATATATGAGTCAAATTCATAAGGGGTTGAGAAATCAGTATATTCATAACTTCAATATCATTGATGACCAATAGTTTTAATTGTGATTAAAGGATCTATTGATTCATCTAATAAATATAAAAGTCGTAATGATGGTAGAGCAATAAAGATTAATGTTGCTGCTGGGAGAATAGTTCAGATAACTTCAATTATTTGTCCTTCAAGAAGATATCGGTGAGTGAATTTATTAAAAAATAATGAAGCTATAATATATGCAACTAGAACAGTAATTATTAATAGAATTAATAATGCGTGATCATGAAAAAAGGTTAATTGTTCTATTAAAGGTGAAGCACTATTTTGAAGATTTAAATTTGATCATGTTGCCATTTGTTCTAATAAAAGGATTAAGCCTTTATATATAGAGCTTAAATCTATTGCACTTATCTGCCATATTAGAAATTAGCAAGTATAGGTAATTCCGAATAACTATGTTCAGCTGGAGGAAGACTTTGATATCATTCTAATGATCTTGTTATGCTTAAAGGAAATATAACTGTTCGATTTGTAATTATACTTTCTCAAATAATAAAAATTAGTATAATAATTCCAATAAAAGAAATAGTTGAGCCTAAACTTGATAATACATTTCATGAGGTATAAACATCTGGATAATCTGAATATCGTCGTGGTATACCAGCTAGCCCTAAGAAATGTTGAGGGAAGAAGGTTAGATTTACACCTACAAATATAATTGTGAATTGAATTTTTAATCATTTAGGATTTAATGTCAATCCTGTAAATAAAGGGTATCATTGAATAAATCCTGCTATAATAGCAAAAACAGCTCCTATGGATAATACATAATGGAAATGGGCAACAACATAATAAGTGTCATGTAGAATAATATCAATTGATGAATTAGCTAATACTACTCCTGTTAAACCTCCAATAGTAAAGAGAAATACAAAACCTAGAGCTCATAATAAAGCTGGGCTGTAAGTTAATTGAGTACCATGGAGAGTAGCTAATCAACTAAAAATTTTAATTCCTGTTGGAACTGCAATAATTATAGTAGCAGATGTAAAATAAGCTCGTGTATCTACATCTATACCTACAGTAAATATATGATGAGCTCATACAACAAAACCAAGTAAACCAATTGCTAGTATAGCATAAATTATTCCTAAAGTCCCAAATGCTTCCTTTTTTCCACTTTCTTGACTAATAATATGTGAAATTATACCGAATCCTGGTAGAATTAAAATATATACTTCTGGGTGACCAAAGAATCAGAATAAATGTTGATATAAAATAGGATCTCCTCCTCCAGCTGGATCAAAGAATGATGTATTTAAATTACGATCTGTTAATAATATTGTAATAGCTCCTGCTAAAACAGGAAGAGAAAGTAAAAGAAGTAATGCTGTAATAGCTACTGCTCAGACAAATAAAGGGGTCTGATCTAAAGATATTCCAGGAGATCGTATATTAATAGTGGTAGTAATAAAATTAACTGCCCCTAAAATTGAAGAAATACCAGCTAAATGAAGAGAGAAAATAGCTAGATCTACGGAAGCACCCCCATGGGCAATACCTCCAGATAAAGGAGGGTAAACTGTTCAACCAGTACCAGCTCCATTTTCTACTAAACTTCTAGTTAATAAAAGAGTTAATGAAGGGGATAATAATCAGAAACTTATATTATTTATTCGAGGGAATGCTATATCTGGGGCTCCTAATATTAATGGTACTAATCAATTACCAAATCCTCCAATTATAATTGGTATTACTATGAAGAAAATTATTACAAAAGCATGTGCTGTTACAATAACATTATAAATTTGATCATCACCAATTAAATAACCAGGTTGTCCTAATTCAGCTCGAATTAATAAACTTAATGATGTTCCGACTATACCAGCTCAAGCTCCGAAAATGAAATATAAAGTTCCAATATCCTTATGATTTGTAGAAAAAAGTCATTGTTGCGGTAGAATGGCTGAAATTATAAGTGATAAATTGTAAATTTATTTATGAGATTAAAATCTCTTCTACCAGGCTTTATAGTCAAAAATGATATTAGACTGCAATTCTAAAGGAGTAGAATGTTCTACTGAGGCCTAAGATTTAAAAAATTTTTTTTATTTCTAGCTTTGAAGGCTAGTAGTTTTATTAACTTAAAATCTTTAATTTAATAGATAATGAAACCAGATCACTTATCTCTTTACTTTACAAGTTCTTTAAAGCAAGTTCATGTTTTATTTTCGGAATAGTTGAAACCAGATCACTTATCTCGTTACTTTACAAGTTCTTTAAAGCAAGTTCATGTTTTATTTTCGGAATAGTTGAAACCAGATCACTTATCTCTTTACTTTACAAGTTCTTTAAAACAAGTTCATGTTTTTATTTTCGGAATAGTGAAACCAGATCACACAAGTTCTTTAAAACAAGTTCATGTTTTTATTTTCGGAATAGTGAAACCAGATCACTTATCTCGTTACTTTACAAGTTCTTTAAAGCAAGTTCATGTTTTATTTTTCGGAATAGTTGAAACCAGATTACTTATCTCGTTTACTTTACAAGTTCTTTAAAACAAGTTCATGTTTTTCGGAATAGTTGAAACCAGATTACTTATCTCGTTTACTTTACAAGTTCTTTAAAACAAGTTCATGTTTTTCGGAATAGTTGAAACCAGATCACACTTATTTCTTATTTTTATTTATTTGTAAAGTTATTTAATATATAATAAGAATTAATATTATTCAAAGGGGGAGGACTTTGAATAATATAATTTTATTATATTTTAAAAAAAGCTTGGTACACTTACACAGATTAAGAGACTTAAAGTGGATATAGTAGTTAAGATTAATAGAAAAGTGTAAGTAATATTATTGTAGAATGGGATTTTATTTCATTTTACTTCTTGGTAAGAAAATAAAAGTGTTGTAAATGTTAAACGTAAATAATAAAATAAAGTAATTAAAGTAGTTATTACTATTAAAGTTACTAAAAATACGTACCCGGTAGAAGCTAAATATTGAATAATGATTCATTTTGGAAGAAACCCTAAAAAAGGTGGTAAACCACCTAAAGATAAGAGCAGAAGGAACATAAAAAATTTAATAGTGGGATCAATATAAAGTATAAAATTTTGATTAATATGGAAAATTTGAAATGAATGAAATAAAAAAATTAAAGAACCTCTAAGAAAACAATAAATTAAGAAGTATAAAATTCAAATATTTTCTCCAATAAATATTCTTCCAACTATTCAACCTATATGTGTAATAGAGGAGTAGGCTAATAGTTTTCGTAATGAAGTTTGGTTAAATCCTCCTAATGAACCAATGATAATTGAACCAATAATAATTAAAAATAGAAATATATCTAAGGGAATTATATAAGACAAAAGTAAGAAGGGTGCTAATTTTTGTCAAGTTATAAGAATTAAACAATTTATTCAGTTTAAACCTTCTATTGTTCCCGGAAATCAAAAATGGAAAGGAGCAGCGCCTATTTTTAATATAAGGGAAGAGGAAATTAGATAGGTAAGGGTAGTTTGATTAATAATAGATCTAATTTCATTAAAATATAAAAATATAATTGAAAAAAATAAAATAGAAGATGCTAAAGCTTGAATTAAAAAGTATTTTAAGGATGCTTCTGTTGATAAAATATTTTTTCTTCTTGTTATTAAAGGAATAAATGATAATAAATTAATTTCTAATCCTATTCAAGCTCCAAATCAAGTAGAAGACGAGATAGTTATAAAAGTTCCGAATATTAAAGTAAAAATGAAAAGTAATTTTGAAGGATTTAACATTAAAAAGGAGGATAACTCCTATAAATGGGGTATGAACCCATTAGCTTACCCATTAGCTTACCTTTTTATAAAATAAATGAATATATTTTGGTGTATGAAGCACAGGAATTTTTGATATTTCAAGAGACAGTTTAATTCTGTTAAATATAATGAAGGTAATTAAAAATTTACATGATTTACTCTATCACAGTAATCCTTTATTCAGGCACTTCATT